TTTACTTCGACGAAAGGGATCAAAATTGTCCGAACCCTTGTGATTTTTTATTTTCTTTTCGTTAGGTTTAGGTCTGGCGCGAATAATATTCTACGACTAGCAATTCATTTATTTTCAAACCGACCCATTTACTATCTATTATTTGATTGACTAATCCTTTATATTGGAATGGTTGAAGAGTCAAATGTTTTGGCATTTCGTCCTGAGAGGATGAATCGAAAGAATTTTGAATCAGAGCTCTAGAGTTTTGTTCATCCCTCGCCGTAATAATATCTCGGGGTTTGCAGCGATAACTTGGTATATCTACTATACGACCATTGACTAAAATATGTCTATGGTTAACCAATTGACGGGCTCCAGGAATAGTCGGAGCCATACCCAATCGAAAAAGGATGTTATCCAAGCGCATTTCAAGTAATTGGAGTAAAACCTGACCTGTTGATCCCTTGGCTTTGCCGGCGATACGAACGTATTTAAGTAATTGTCGTTCTGTAAGACCATAATGAAAACGCAACTTTTGTTTTTCTTCTAGACGAATACGATATTGAGATTTTTTACCGGAACGTGATTGGTTTCTAAGATCACTTCCGGCTCTAGGCCTTTTATTAGTTAGTCCCGGTAAAGCTCCCAGGCGGCGTATTTTTTTGAAACGAGGTCCCCGGTAACGCGACATAAAGACTCCTTATTCTTATTTATATTGAATTCTTATTGATGAAATTTCATTTTACAGAATAAACCTAAACTAAAACTGAACTAAATGATAAATGAAGCGAAGTTTACGGAAGTAGTGTACTTGTACTCTAAAGAATAATTAGATGAATAAATATCCAGACCTTTCTATTCTATATATATATTCTATATATATTCTATATAAAGATTCTATATAGATAAAAGGGATTCTTTTCATGGCATAGTTGTAAGTTCCTATAAGATAAAAAATATATTTTTCCATATTATTTAATTTCGGATTTCAAAAGGGTATTCTCAATCATGTAAAAACTCGAAGAAAATAAATAGAGAAAAGCCGGCTATCGGAATCGAACCGATGACCATCGCATTACAAATGCGATGCTCTAACCTCTGAGCTAAGCAGGCTCACATAAGATAAATTCTACCTGCATAGGGATTCAATAAACTATTGTTAGCTATTAATTAATATACTTATATTTGCATTCTTGGCGATTCCTATTAGCTAGTCATAATGAATATGACTATCGAAAAAATAGAATATAGAATTGAAAGGAAATATTCAATACTCATACTTACCATAGACCATAGAATATAACGATTAATCTATCGATATATAATTTTAGTTTTTTTTTCTCACATCACAATTATATAGTACAATTCTATAGTATAGCATTTAATATTAAAAAATATTCGATTCGATCTATTTTTAGATTAAATCATTTTCGTTTTTGCTTTCAAATGATATTTGAAAGTCTTTTTATTACACTTCTATATTTTATTTCATATCATATATATATATTTTTTATATTTATAAATATATATATTTTATTTCTAAATGGAATGATTTGTTTTAAATAATTATAAATTATTGCGCTTTGATTCGTAAAGATGGAAGCTCAGACGAAAAAAAGAATCGACCGTTCAAGTATTCCAAATTGCATGGGAAAAACGAGCAGAAGAGAGACATATATACGTGGTATATCTCCATCTATATTGAATTGCAGATACAGAAATGATAAAATCGTTTCTGATTGGACCAAATGCGGGTGCGGGTTTCCTATAGAAGATGAAAGAAGATAGCCAAGAAATCAAAGAGGAGAAAAACTTTTTCAAGATAGGAATCAGTATTTAATGAATTCAACGGTTCCGGTAGAAATGAAATAAAAAAGAGAACGACATCTCAATAAAAATGAGATCCTAATCTCAAAACAAAAAGGGGATATGGCGAAATTGGTAGACGCTGCGGACTTAATTGGATTGAGCCTTGGTATGGAAACCTACTAAGTGAGAACTTTCAAATTCAGAGAAACCCCGGAATTAATAAAAATGGGCAATCCTGAGCCAAATCCTATTTTCCAAAAACAAACAAAGGCCCAGAAGGTGAAAAAAGGATAGGTGCAGAGACTCAATGGAAGCTGTTCTAACAAATGGAATTGACTGTGTTGCATTGGTAGAGGAATCCTTCCATTGAAACTTCCGAAAAGATGAAGGATATACGTATATACATACGTATACGTACTGAAATACTCTATCAAATGATTAATGACGACCTTAATCTGTATTTTTCTATGAAAAAGGGAAAAATTGTTGTGAATCGATTCCATATTGAAGAAAGAATCGAATATTCATTGATCAAAGCATTCACCACACAGTCTGATAGTTCTTTTGCAGAACTAAGTAATCGGACGAGAATAAAGATAGAGTCCCATTCTACATGTCAATATCGGCAACAATGAAATTTATAGTAAGAGGAAAATCCGTTGACTTTAAAAATCGTGAGGGTTCAAGTCCCTCTATCCCCAAAAAGCCC